GGTTAAATATGTTGGATTTTTTAGCATTGAGAAATTCAGCAACAAAACAGTAGAGGTTTTTAGGCTAATTTTTTGGAAATATTTATTGTGATGGGTCGATATGACACGTATATATATATATATAACGCGGATGGCTAACCCATATTTCAACTTGTTAGCTGGCACGTTCTCGAGCCTTCCTTGGTTTCGGGGTTTGACAAGGAATACAGGATTCTGTGAGCGTAGGGGGTAGGGGGGTTTGTCGCGCAAAAGCCAAAAGGGGGGGCATATATATAAGGGTAAGTTGAAGAAAGGATAATATGTTATGCACTTGATAGAGTAATATGTAATTCTTAAGTTATGTCTTTTAATAATGAACCTAGTTTAATTCATGCAAGGAAGGACACCACCTTGTTTATCATTTGTGTTTACACTCTGAAGTGCAAAGTGAAAGGAAACCAAAAAAGAGAACCCCTATGCATATAAGTGAACGCTCGGCATGTTGGGTAACGAGGAGTATGTAATTACACCATTAATCAGATGCCAGTATAATTAATAGAGGGTGGAGTCTTATCAATATGGACCTGAAATAGGAACCAGATGCAAGGAATAATTCACAGTGTGCAACCCCCACATTTTGTGTCCCTGATTCTATCATTAATAGTATGCCTTATATGAACCGGTTGGTGGTCTCTTACTACATTAATATGTTTAAACTAAACCTTAGTTGTTTATTTCAAGGAAAGATGTGAGAGCCATATCTAGGGGAAAAACCTATTTCCCAGCTTAAAATAAATTATTTGTGAGTTTTAATAATTTGCGTATGTACGTCTTGGACGTTAGTACTTGCTTTTAGGTTAAAATAAATGAATGGTGATAATACATATATATGTACTACACAGTACATATATCATGTAACCATATAGGTTACTGGCAGAAGATAGTTTAACTTAGAATTCTGGCTTTGGGAGCCAGGGGTGGGAGTTAAAATCTCTCTTTTCTGGGCGCTAGGAGGGGGTTTAACCCTCGATCTTCGGATTACAAGACCGATGCTTTTAGGCTAAGCTACTAGGGCAAGCTCATTTCAATGCTTTATTCTCTACTCATCCTGCCAGTGGGACAAGAATGAGGAAAAGTGCAAAGTACAGAACTGATGCGGCTTGGCCAATAATAATATATGGGTGTTCTACAGGCATGCCTCCAATTCATGTTAAGATAATTATATCTGCCACTAGGGTTCAGAATAGAAATTGGGTCATAGGGCGGAAGGTTAGTCCTCGTTGTTTTGAGGTGTGTAGAATGGGCACGACTAGTAGCACAAGAATACTAAATAATAGTGCGAGGACCCCTCCCAGTTTGTTTGGAATAGATCGTAGGATGGCGTAGGCAAATAAGAAGTATCATTCAGGCTGGATATGTGGGGGGGTGACCAGGGGGTTCGCTGGGATAAAATTCTCTGAGTCACCTAATAGGTTGGGAGAGAATAATGCTAATGATGTGAGGGCTAATAGTATTAGCACGAAGCCAAGAAGGTCTTTGTATGAAAAGTATGGGTGGAAAGAAATTTTATCCGCATCAGAGTTCAGGCCGGCCGGGTTGTTTGATCCGGTTTCGTGTAGAAACAGTAAGTGTAGGATGGTTGCGCCGGCGATAACAAAAGGCAGGAGGAAGTGGAAGGCGAAGAATCGTGTTAGTGTTGCGTTGTCTACTGAGAAGCCCCCTCAGATTCATTGAACAAGGGTGTCTCCCATATAAGGGACTGCTGACAATAAGTTTGTAATTACTGTGGCGCCTCAAAAAGATATTTGGCCTCATGGAAGCACATAGCCGACGAAGGCGGTTATTATAACTAAAAGGAGTAGGACTACACCAATATTTCAGGTCTCTTTATAAAGGTATGACCCATAGTATAGGCCTCGGGCAATGTGTATATAAATACAGATGAAGAAGAACGATGCCCCGTTAGCATGTAGACTTCGGATAAGTCAGCCATAGTTAACGTCTCGGCAGATATGGGTGACTGATGAAAATGCGGTTGAGATGTCGGAGGTGTAGTGTATGGCTAAAAATAATCCCGTGAGAATTTGGGTAATTAAACATAATCCTAGGAGGGATCCAAAGTTTCACATTACTGAAATATTAGAAGGTGTTGGGAGGTCAACTAGTGCATCGTTAGCGATTTTTATTAGGGGGTGGGTTTTTCGTAGGCTTGCCATTATTGTTCCTGTAGTTGAATTACAACGGTGGTTCTTCAAGTCATTGGCCTCAGTTAAAATCTGAGCAGGAATTATGACCTATCTTGTGTTTTTATTATTAGTAGCTTTAATTGTGGGGCTAATTGCTGTTGCATCTAACCCAACACCTTATTTTGCTGCTTTAGGTTTAGTAGTGGCAGCGGGAGTTGGGTGTGGAGTATTAGTTGGTTGTGGGGGGTCTTTTCTATCGCTAGTTCTGTTCTTAATCTATTTAGGAGGAATGCTTGTGGTATTTGCTTACTCGGCAGCCTTAGCTGCTGAGCCTTTTCCAGAGGCTTGGGGGAGTCGTTCGGTGGCTGGGTACGTCCTAATCTATGTACTAGGCGTTGTCTTGATAGCCGGATTATTTTGAGGGGGGTGATATGAGGGTTCTTGAATAATTGTCGATGGCTTAAAAGAGTTTTCTACATTGCGGGGGGACGTTGGCGGTGTAGCTGTAATATATTCATCTGGGGGTGCGATATTGGTTATTTGTGCCTGGGTACTGCTTTTAACATTGCTCGTGGTACTGGAGCTCACTCGGGGCTTGAGTCGTGGCAGTCTTCGGGCAGTCTAAATAAGGACTAAGAGGACTGCTAAGGTTATGGTTAAAAGGAAGATGGTTAAATACGTCTTGATTATTCCTAGTTGAATATCATTCAGTATTTTTGCTATTGTTACCTGGGCGAGTGCTAGTCCTTTTGGCCCTGTAGTTTGAAATCATGTTTGATCAAGCTTGGTGGCAGCTGATTGTCCTAAAGTCAGGTTGGCTTTTGGGGAGAGTCGGTGAATTAGTGCAGGGAAATAGCCCAGTATATTTGAGAAGTGATGGGTAGGAGTCGTAGGGGTAATTTTAATTTGTTTATTAGTTATGGCCGCAAGTTCCATAGCAATTAAAAGCCCGATGATCGTTACGATAAGGGCTGCTAGTTTTAAGGCGATGGGTATTATCATAACGGGTGTTTTTAAGGGGAGGAAGTTGTATGTAATCACAAGCCCTGCAACGATGCTCCCTCAAGCAAGTCGTTTAATAGGGTTAATCACTAAGGGGTTATTTTCGTTGATAGGGGGCAATGGTAAAAATCGAGGGGACCCCATGGTTACAAAATATACGACCCGGAAGCTGTATACTGCGGTAAATGAGGTGGCAATTAGTGTTAGGGTTAGGGCTCAGGCGTTAAGATAAGAGGTGTTCAAGGCCTCAATGATAGCATCTTTTGAGAAGAATCCGGCTAGAAATGGAGTACCCGTTAGTGCAAGGCTACCAATTGTAAGGTAGGTCGAGGTGGCGGGTATAAGTTTGTGGAGGCCCCCTATTTTACGAATGTCTTGCTCGTCATTGAGGCTGTGAATAATTGATCCTGAGCACAAGAATAATATAGCTTTAAAGAATGCGTGTGTACAAATATGAAGAAATGCTAGTTGTGGTTGATTTAGCCCAATCGTAACCATTATTAGTCCAAGTTGGCTTGATGTTGAGAAAGCTACAATTTTCTTGATGTCATTTTGGGTCAGGGCGCAAGTGGCTGTAAATAAAGTGGTTAGTGCTCCTAGGCATAGGCAGATTGTTAGGGCTAGCTTATTGTTCTCTATAAGGGGGTGAAGGCGAATTAGTAGGAAGATCCCGGCAACAACTATGGTGCTAGAGTGCAGTAGGGCTGATACTGGTGTGGGGCCCTCCATGGCAGAAGGGAGCCAAGGATGTAGGCCGAATTGGGCCGATTTTCCTGTTGCTGCAAGGATAAGTCCTAGTAGGGGGATTGTTATGTCAAAGTTTTTTGATAAGAAGAAGATTTGTTGAATCTCTCAGGAGTTTAGGTTGATCGCGAATCAGGCTATGGCCAAAATTAGCCCAATATCCCCGACGCGGTTATAAATGACGGCCTGGAGGGCCGCCGTGTTGGCGTCTGTCCGTCCGTGTCACCAGCCGATTAGTAAAAAAGACATAATCCCTACTCCCTCCCAGCCAATGAATAGTTGAAATATATTATTGGCTGTGACGAGGGTAATTATGGCTACCAGAAACAAGAGCAGGTATTTGAAGAATCGGTTTATGTAGGGGTCTGAGTGCATATACCATAATGCAAACTCTAAAATTGATCAGGTAACATATAGGGCGATGGGAGTAAAAATAAGGGAGTAGTGGTCAAATTTAAAGCTGATATTCGCGTCGAATATTTGCGTATTCATTCATTGTCAGTTTGTGGTAACACTTTCTACCCCTTGATCAAGAAAAATTATAAGTGGCAACAGGCTAATGAAAAATGCGGTACTAACTGCAGTTTTAACATGTGTGCCCGCTCACGCGGGCTTCTGGGGCTTTGGACTTAGCGTCATCAGTAGAGGGAATATAAGGACCGTGAGAACTAAAATAAGTGAGGATGACATGATTAGGGCTACTAAATTCATAGTTCCCGCTTGGATTTGCACCAAGAGTCTTTGGTTCCTAAGACCAATGGATGAACTGTTATCCTTCAGGAGCGTAAGGAAGCCGAGGAGTTTAACCTCGGTGCATAAGAATTAGCAGTACTTACTGATGTCTGTCCTTCCTTGGTGAGTAAGGGGGTTTTAACTCCCGTCTTTAGAATCACAATCTAATATTTTGATTAAACTATACTTACTAGTAACATCAGCCCCATATGAGTTCTGGCTTTGTCACAAGGAGAATTACTGGAATAAGGTGAAGGGCTATTAATAGGTGTTCCCGGGTGTGGAAGGGGGGTAGTTTTATGATATGGTTTGGTGTTGGGCCGCGTTGAGACATTAAGAACATATAAAGGGAATAGCCTGCGGTGATTAATGTTCCTAGTCCTGTGAGTGCAATGGTTCAGGGGGATCAGTTAAATAAGGTTGTGATAATCATGAGCTCTCCTATCAGGTTAGGGAGGGGTGGTAATGCTAGGTTGGCTAGGTTGGCAACAAATCACCACACTGCTGTCAGTGGAAAAATTACTTGTAGGCCTCGAGCAAGAATTATGGTTCGGCTATGCGTTCGTTCATAGGCCGTGTTGGCCAGGCAAAACAACATAGAGGATACTAGACCATGGGCAATCATTAAAATGATTGCTCCTGAGAAGCCTCATGGGGTCTGAATCAAAATGCCCCCTGCTACAAGTCCTATATGGCTCACAGATGAGTAGGCAATTAGTGATTTAAGGTCAGTCTGTCGTAGACAAATAGACCCGGTCATAATGATGCCTCATAGCGCTAAAATAATAAAAGGATAAATTAATTCTTTAGAGAGGGGGTCTAGCATAATCATCATTCGTATTATCCCATAGCCCCCAAGCTTAAGCAGAACAGCTGCTAGTACTATAGACCCCGCAATAGGGGCTTCTACATGTGCCTTTGGTAATCATAGGTGTACCCCATATAGTGGTATTTTTACTAGAAAGGCAATTAAACAACCTGCTCATCAGATTTTATGGCCTCAGGAGTCAAGCAACATTGGCTGAGCGTATTGAATCACTAACATGGACAAAGTCCCCGTAGATTGTTGGAGTAGGAGTAGTGCAATTAAAAGCGGTAAGGAGCCTGCTAAGGTATAAAACAGAAAATAGGTGCCTGCGCTGAGGCGTTCAGTCTGATTTCCCCATCGGGTAATAATAATAAGGGTTGGGATAAGCGTGGCTTCAAATATGATATAGAATATGATAATTTCTGTGGCGCCGAATGCTATAATCAAGAAAGTTTGGAGTGAGGTAAGAAGTATAATGTAGAGGCGCTGCCGGCTGATTGGCTCGGAATTGACGTGATTCTGGCTGGCTAGAATTATTAGGGGGAGGAGCCAGCATGTTAATACCAGAAGAGGGATAGAGAGAGGATCTGTTGCTAAATATAGGTTAGATGTAGTCCATCCAGTCTCTGATGTTCACTTAAGCCATGAAAGGCTAATAAGGGCAATTGAGAGGCCATGGGCAGTTGTGGCTGTCCATAGCCATTTAGGGGAGGTTAGTCAAATTGTTGGGAACAGCATGATTGTGGGAACTAACACCTTTAGCATTGTAGAAGATTAAGGTTCTGTAGCCGGTCGGTACCGTGGGTGCGGGCTGTGGCTACTAGGAGTGCAAGGCCTGTGCTTGCTTCGCAAGCGGAGAAAGCCAGAAGTAATATAGGTGCGGTAGAGAAGCTTGTTGATTCAAATTGCATTGCTCACAAGGCTAGTGCAATAAATAGCGAGAGTATTATTCCCTCCAGGCATAGTAATGCGGAGAGAAGATGTGTGCGGTGAAATGCTAATCCTATAAGCCCTAGAATAAAGGCTGAGCTAAAGCTAAAATGTACTGGTGTCATAAGGGAGTCGTGGACTTAAACCACGATCTTCTGAGCCGAAATCAAAGGTCTTTTTTGGACTAACTCCCTATTCTGCCCATTCTAGGCCCCCCTGGGTTCATTCGTAAATTAGTCCGAGGGTTAGGAGAATTAGAACTGTGGTAGCTCAAAAGAATGTTCCGGTCGGGTTGTGGAGCTGATCTCCCCAAGGCAGGGGAAGGAGGAGAGCAATTTCTAAGTCAAATAAAAGGAACAGAATTGCCACCAAAAAGAACCGTAGTGAGAAAGGTAATCGGGCGGATCCTAGTGGGTCAAAGCCGCACTCGTAGGGCGAGAGTTTCTCTGCGTCCGGGTTTATTTGTGGCAGTCAGAAAGATACAACTGCTAAAATTGATGATAGGGCTGCTGTAATAGCGAAGATAGTTGTAATTAGATTCATTATCTTTCCTTGGGGTTTAACCAAGACTAAATGATTGGAAGTCACTTGTACTAACTTTAATACTAGAAAGATATGAGCCTCATCAATAAATTGATACGTAAAGGAATAATCATACTACGTCAACGAAGTGTCAGTATCAGGCAGCGGCTTCAAAGCCGAAATGATGTTCAGATGTAAAGTGGTATTGAACTTGGCGGAGAAGGCAGACGGCCAGGAAGGTTGACCCAATAATAACATGGAGGCCATGGAAGCCTGTGGCCACGAAGAATGTAGAACCGTATACCCCGTCTGCAATTGTAAAAGGTGCTTCGTAGTATTCTATTGCCTGAAGGGCAGTGAAGTAAAATCCTAGAAGAATTGTGAGCGCTAGGGACTGAATGGCCTGTTTTCGTTCACCCTCTATGATGCTGTGGTGGGCTCAGGTAACTGTTACGCCAGATGCCAGTAGTACGGCTGTATTGAGGAGTGGGACCTCGAATGGGTCTAACGTGGTAACACCTGTGGGAGGTCAACACCCCCCTAGTTCAGGTGTTGGTGCCAAACTTGAGTGGTAAAAGGCTCAAAAGAAGCCTAGAAAGAAGAACACTTCAGAAGTAATAAATAGAATTATTCCGTAGCGCAGGCCTTTTTGTACTGGTGGGGTGTGATGGCCCTGAAAGGTTCCCTCTCGAATGACATCACGTCATCATTGAAATATTGTAAGAAGCAGAAGAATAAGGCCGAGGGTTATTAGTGTTACTGAGTGGAAGTGAAACCAGATTGCTAGGCCGGATGTTATTAGTAGAGCACCGACGGCTCCGGTTAGTGGTCATGGGCTTGGATCAACCATATGATATGCATGTGCTTGGTGGGCCATTAAACGTTCTCTTGCAGGTAGAGGCTTAGGAGCAATACAAATACGTAGGCTTGAATTATTGCCACCGCAACCTCCAGAAGTGTTAAGAGGAAAAGGACGGCGGCGGTTAGGATGGCTACTGTTGGTATTAGGGGTAATAGTACAAATACAGCGGTGGCGATAAGTTGAATTAACAGGTGACCTGCAGTTAAATTGGCCGTAAGCCGGACTCCTAATGCCAGCGGTCGGATGAATAGGCTGATTGTCTCGATGATAATTAATACAGGGATTAAGGGGATTGGGGTTCCCTCCGGTAATAGGTGGCCAAGAGCAACCGTTGGTTGGTTTCGTATTCCAATAATTACTGTTGCAAGTCATAGCGGCACAGCAAGTCCTATATTTAATGATAGTTGTGTTGTGGGTGTAAAAGTGTATGGTAGAAGGCCTAGTATATTAATTGTAATAAGGAATACTATTAATGAGGCCAATAGTAGGGCCCACTTATGCCCCCCTGTACTTAAGGGTATTATTAGTTGATTGGTAAATCGGTTAATAAACCACGTCTGAATAGTAATAAGTCGATTGTTTATTCATCGGGACGGGGGTGTCGGGAATAGCACTCAGGGGAGTGCAATTGCAACGGCAATAAGGGGGATTCCCAGGAAGGACGGGCTTGCAAATTGATCGAAAAAGCTTGCTATCATGGTCAGTTTCAGGGCTCAGTCTTATGTTTTTCTTCACTTATTGGGGCTGGTTCATTTGGTGCTGTGTGGTTTAGGATTTTGGTCGGAATAACGGTGAGGAAAACGACCCATGAAAATACTAGAATTGCGAATCAGGGACTGGGGTTAAGTTGAGGCATTATCACTAGAGGTGGTCGGTAGTCACCAAACTTTGGCTTAAAAGGCCAACGCTTTGTCCAATAATTAGCTTTCTAGTGAGGCGTCTTCTAGTATTAATGAGGATCAACTTTCAAAGTGCTCTAGTGGGACGGCTTCGACTACAATAGGCATAAAGCTGTGATTGGCCCCACAGATTTCAGAACATTGTCCATAAAACACACCTGGGCGTGAGGCGATGAAGGCGGTTTGGTTTAATCGTCCGGGAACTGCGTCTATTTTTACACCTAAAGACGGGACGGCTCAAGAATGTAATACATCTTCGGCTGATACTAGCACACGAACTGGTGATTCTATTGGAACTACTATTCGATGGTCTGTTTCTAGGAGCCGGAATTGGCCTGGTGTGAGGTCCTGGGTCGGAATTATGTAGGAGTCAAACCCCAGGTCCTCGTAGTCTGTGTATTCGTAGCTTCAGTACCATTGGTGTCCTATGGCTTTAATTGTTAGGTGGGGATCATTAATTTCGTCTATAAGGTATAAAATACGAAGGGAGGGGAGGGCAATTAAAACTAGAATGACAGCCGGTAAGACTGTTCATACAATTTCGATTTCTTGAGAGTCTAGAATGTATTTATTGGTAAGTTTGGTTGAGACCATTGCAACAATAATGTAAAGTACTAAAGTGCTAATTAGAAATACAATTATTAGGGCGTGGTCATGGAAGTGAAGAAGTTCTTCTATAACGGGTGATGCCGCGTCTTGGAATCCTAGTTGCGTGGGATGTGCCATTAAATCTTGGATAAGACATGCTGGGGTTTAACCAGTAATTTCACCTCGACAAGGTGATGTAATATTCATATTTTACTAATGTCTCTAGAAGAAAGTGACAGAGTGGTTATGTGACTGGCTTGAAACCAGTACATGGGGGTTCAATTCCTCCCTTTCTCGTTAGTTTGATTGAACTTGCACAAATGCCGGCTCCTCAAATGTGTGATATGGTGGGGGACAACCGTGGAGTCATTCTACGTTTGTTGTAGTTAGTTCTACTGAGGACACTTCTCGTTTGGCAGCAAAGGCTTCTCACAAGATAAAGAGAAACATAATTACTGCCACCAAGGAAATAAGTGATCCGATAGATGAGACTGTATTTCACAGGGCATAGGCGTCTGGGTAATCAGAATATCGTCGTGGCATTCCTGCTAGGCCTAGGAAGTGTTGTGGGAAGAATGTGAGGTTTACACCAATAAATATTACCCCGAAGTGGATTTTTGTTCAAGTATCATTTAGGGTGTACCCTGAAAATAGTGGGAATCAATGAACGAATGCTGCCATGATGGCAAATACAGCACCTATTGATAACACATAGTGGAAATGAGCAACTACATAGTAAGTATCATGAAGAACAATATCAAGAGATGAGTTGGCTAGAACAATCCCTGTTAGTCCACCCACTGTAAAAAGGAAAATAAAGCCTAGGGCTCATAATAGGGGAGTCTCTCATTTAATAGAGCCGCCGTGAAGTGTAGCAAGTCAGCTAAATACTTTCACACCGGTAGGGATAGCAATAATTATTGTTGCAGATGTAAAGTAGGCACGGGTGTCTACGTCTATTCCAACAGTGAATATATGATGGGCTCAGACGATAAACCCAAGAAGGCCGATAGCCATTATAGCTCAGACCATTCCTATATAGCCAAATGGTTCTTTTTTGCCGGCGTAGTAGGCTACGACATGCGAAATAATACCAAATCCGGGTAAAATTAAAATATAAACCTCTGGGTGGCCAAAGAATCAGAACAGGTGTTGGTATAAAATGGGATCTCCTCCCCCTGCCGGGTCAAAGAATGTGGTGTTAAGGTTTCGATCTGTAAGAAGCATTGTAATTCCGGCAGCTAGCACTGGTAGTGATAGGAGAAGAAGAACGGCTGTTACAAGTACGGCTCATACGAAGAGGGGTGTTTGGTATTGGGAAATGGCTGGGGGTTTTATGTTAATAATTGTGGTAATAAAATTTACTGCCCCTAAAATTGATGAGACACCTGCCAGGTGTAGCGAGAAGATTGTTAGGTCTACTGACGCTCCCGCATGGGCGAGGTTGCCTGCGAGTGGGGGGTATACCGTTCATCCTGTCCCAGCTCCGGCCTCAACGCCAGAAGAGGCTAGCAGTAGAAGGAATGATGGGGGAAGAAGCCAGAAACTCATGTTATTTATTCGTGGGAATGCTATATCAGGTGCGCCGATTATTAGGGGGACGAGTCAATTTCCGAATCCTCCAATAAGAATTGGCATTACTATAAAGAAAATTATAACGAAGGCATGGGCGGTAACGATGACATTATAAATTTGGTCATCGCCTAGGAGCGATCCGGGTTGACTTAATTCGGCCCGAATTAGGAGGCTTAAAGCGGTTCCCACTATTCCTGCTCAGGCACCGAATACAAGATAGAGGGTACCAATGTCTTTGTGATTTGTAGAAAAGAATCAGCGTGTAATTGCCACAGGTAGGGTAGCCGAGCGGTCAGGCGGTGGGTTGTAGCCCCGAAGACAGAGGTTTAAGTCCTCTCCCTATCAAAGCCTCGTGGTGAAGTGTCACGTTGGATTGCAAATCCAGAAACGCAGAGTAATACCCTGCCGGGGCTTTTCCCGCCTTACTAGGCCGCGGCGGGAAAAGTAGATGGATGCTCGCTGGCTTGAGCGCTTAGCTGTTAACTAAGAGTTTGTAGGATCGAGGCCTTCCCATCTAGAAAGGCCTTAGTTTAACAAAAACATTTGATTTGCAATTAGAAAATGCAAGATAGACTCTTGTAGGTCTTATCAGGGGCTAGAAGATTTTCACTTCTGCTTAGAGCTTTGAAGGCTCTTGGTCTGATGCTATCCTAAGCCCCTAGGTGACTAGCATTACAATAGCTGGAGTCATGGGGAGAAGGCCCAGTGCTAGCGTAGTAGTTAGGGCCAGGGGGAGGGGGGCCTGAGTTGTTTGAACCCGCCAGGGGGTGGCCGAGCTAACAGTGTTAGGAGAGATGGTGAGGGCCATTGCATAGCAGAGTCGTAAGTAGAAGTACAGGCTGAGGAGGGCTGCGAGGGCTATGACTGTGGCGGTAAGGGGGAGGTCCTGCTTTGCCAATTCTTGCAAAATAAGCCACTTTGGTATAAATCCCGTAAGAGGGGGCAAACCTCCTAATGATAGTAAGACCAACGCAGTAGTTGCTGTTAAGATAGGATTTTTTGATCAAATAATTGCGAGGGTGCTAACCTTTGTGGCGGTGGAGATCTTTAAGGTAAGGAAGGCCGCGGATGTTATAAAGATATATGTTAGTAGTGCAAGGAGGGTGAGCTGGGGGGCATATTGGACAACAATAATCATTCAGCCTATATGTGCAATTGAGGAGTAGGCTAAGATTTTCCGGAGTTGGGTCTGGTTTAGCCCCCCTCAGCCACCGATTAGTGTGGACAACAGGGCCAGGGTTGTTAGCAGCAGGGGGTCGACAGCTTGGGCTGTTTGAATGATGAGAGCAAGTGGAGCAAGTTTCTGTCAGGTGGATAAAATTAGTCCGGTTAAAAGATCTAACCCTTGTAAAACTTCAGGCATTCAGAAATGTATAGGTGCTAGTCCAATTTTAAGCGCTAGGGCGGCAATGATTATTGCGCTGGCAATGGGGTTTGACATATTACTCATGTCCCATCCCCCTGTGATTCAGGCATTGGTTATGCTTGCAAACAGAATTATAGCTGCTGCGGTGGCTTGGGTTAGAAAGTATTTTGTGGCTGCTTCCACTGCGCGGGGGTGGTGGTGCTGTGCTATTAGCGGTATAATTGCCAAAGTATTAATTTCTAACCCTATTCAAGCTAGTAATCAGTGGGAGCTAGCAAATGTTAGGGTGGTCCCCAACCCTAGGCTGGATAATAGGGTTATAAGTACGTAAGGGTTCATTGATGGAGGAGGGATTTTAACCGTCATGTTCGGGGTATGGGCCCGAAAGCTTAATTAGCTGACCCCATCTTAGAAAGTGGTGTAGAGGAAGCACTAAGAGTTTTGATCTCTTGGGCATGGGTTCGACCCCCTTCTTTCTAAGAACTGAGGGGATTTTAGCCCCTATTAGCCACTCTATCAAAGTGGTCCCTGGGCATTCGGGCACAGTTCCGAGCTAAAATTGTGGTGGGAGGCCTGCCAGTGCAATAGGAAGGGAGATGTGTCATAATACGAGTGCTAGTGTCAGAGGAAGAAAATTCTTTCATACCAGATGCATAAGTTGATCATACCGAAATCGTGGATAAGAAGCTCGGACCCATAGGAATACTACAGATAACAATGCGGCTTTAATTATCAGGCCGACTGTTGTTAATTCGGGCATGCCCGGGAAGTGTGATGTCCCCATGAATAACACGGCGGATAGGGTATTCATTAATAAAATGTTTGCATATTCGGCTAGGAAAAACAAAGCAAACGGCCCTCCTGCGTATTCTACGTTGAAGCCCGATACAAGCTCTGATTCACCTTCTGTTAGGTCAAATGGTGCGCGGTTAGTCTCTGCTAGGGTTGAGATATATCACATCGCAGCGAGGGGCCATGCAGGGACTAGTAGTCAAATACCTTCTTGTGCCGTATTAAATGTCTGGAGGGTATAGCCGCCAGAAAAGACAATTACTGAGAGGAGAATAAGTCCGAGGCTCACTTCATATGAAATTGTTTGGGCAACTGCCCGGAGGGCGCCAATCAGTGCGTATTTCGAATTCGATGCTCACCCGGACCCGAGGATAGAATATACTGCAAGGCTTGATAAGGCCAGAATAAACAGGATCCCTAAGTTAAGGTCAACGACGGGGTAAGGCATGGGTATGGGTGCTCATAGCGTCATGGCTAGGGTTAGCGCAAGAATAGGGGTAGCTAAAAATAGGAAGGGGGAGGAAGTAGAGGGGCGGACGGGTTCTTTAATAAACAGTTTCAATCCATCGGCAATAGGTTGTAGTAGTCCATAAGGTCCGACCACATTAGGGCCTTTACGTAATTGTATATATCCTAATACCTTTCGTTCCAGAAGGGTTAGGAAGGCTACGGCTAATAGGACGGGCACAATATAGGCGAGTGGGTTAATTAGGTGGCTCATTAGGGTCTTTAGCATAAACTGGGAAGAGGATTTGAACCTCTGACTTAAAGGGCTTAGGCCTTTCGCAATTTACCATGCTCTGCCACCCCAGTATGTCCTTATCTTGAACGGCAGGGGTTTTGGCCCTCCCTTTACTTAATTTATTTGTTTTCATTAATTTGGGGTGGGGCGTGCCTTAAGTATAGGCCCCTCCTTTCCAATCCTTTCGTACTAGGAAAAGTAGCGTTACAGATAGAAACTGACCTGGATTACTCCGGTCTGAACTCAGATCACGTAGGACTTTAATCGTTGAACAAACGAACCCTTAATAGCGGCTGCACCATTAGGATGTCCTGATCCAACATCGAGGTCGTAAACCCCCTCGTCGATATGGACTCTGGGAGGGGATTGCGCTGTTATCCCTAGGGTAACTTGGTTCGTTGATCGACCTCTGGGGTCGGATCATTTTTGGTCAGATATTCTGCGGCTTACAGATGTTTCTATTAGCTTTAGGGGTTCGCCCCAGTCCACTCGGAGGCTCGTTTTTCCTCCGCGGTCGCCCCAACCGAAGGTAAAATCCTATTTGCCACTAAGTTCTTACTTTTTATGGAGTTGTTTAACGTGGATAAATTTGTACCTTAAGCTCCAAAGGGTCTTCTCGTCTTGTATGGTTATATCCGCTTCTGCACGGATAGATCAATTTCACTGACTTGGTGGGGGAGACAGTTAAGCCCTCGTCTAGCCATTCATACAGGTCTCTATTTAAGAGACAAGTGATTGCGCTACCTTTGCACGGTCAAAATACCGCGGCCGTTGAACCCGTAGTCACTGGGCAGGCTGGACCTCCTATACTCAATTCAGTTGCAGGAGGCGATGTTTTTGGTAAACAGGCGAGGCTTGTGTTTGCCGAGTTCCTTTCCCACCTTTTAGTCTTTCCTTTATAAAATGGCACTCCAGTGTGGGGTTAACGATTAGTTTAATTGTGAATTCTTCTTGGTATTTTTGTTGTTCACATTACCCTCTTGGGTTGGGTTCGTTAAGTTCCAGCGGCTTGTCCGATCTGGTTTACACTTGTGCAAGGAGAAGTGCAGGTCTTCTTGTTACTCATTCTAGCATAATCTCTCCCATGAGGGCATGGGTTGATCTGATATAATTAGGGGAATAAGATTTTTTGTCGGTATAATAAACTTCTTTCTGTCCGAGCTTTAACGCTTTCTATTTAGGTGGCTGCTTTTAGGCCCACTAAAACAGTATGTTTTATATATTATGATCTTTATCCTCCTGCAAAGGTTGTATCCTTTGTTAAAAGGGCTGTACCCCTTTTAACTAACTCTCATATATCTCCCTTAGTATCTTAATAATATACATATTGATTTGGGGCGTATGAGGCTGAACTTCTATCCATTTCTCAGACAACCAGCTATCACCAGGTTCGGTAGGTCTGTCACTTCTACCCGGAGCTCTTCCCACTCTTTTGCCACAGAGACGGGTTAGCCCTAAATATAGGCTGTCTCGGGGTAGCTCACCTGGTTTCGGGGTTTCAAACTAAAGGTCTCTTTGCTTGAGGGTGCTGGCTAAATCATGATGCAAAAGGTACAAGGTTTAGTCTTTGTTTCTTAGTGCTTATATGGGTTGTTTCATTTCTCTTTCAGCTTTCCCTTGCGGTACTTTCTCTATTGCTTTAGGTTGAACCTTTTCCGTCTCCCGTACTCAGGTAAAAAAATGGTTTATTTTATGGTGTTAGGCCATATTTTGTTATGAATATTGTTGAATTATATCAGTAATCAAGCTAGCTGTTTGGCTCAGGGCGACCCAACTTGCATGGATGTCTTCTCGGTGTAAGTGAGATGCTTAACTAACTCAGCCACGCCCTGAATTTAATCCAAGTGCACCTTCCGGTACACTTACCATGTTACGACTTGCCTCCCCTTGTCAGCGCTTTGGTGTTAAGTATCTTTATTGCATTTTGACAGGGGAGAGTGACGGGCGGTGTGTACGCGCCTCAGAGCCGGGTTCAAAAGGACACTCTGTTTCCCTTTTACTACTAAATCCTCCTTCAAGCACTATTTCATGTTGCATGTCCGTAGTGTTCTATAATAGAAAATGTAGCCCATTTCTTCCCGCTTCGTACGCTACACCTCGACCTGACGTTCTGGGCTGTGCCCATTTTGCTTACTTTTATTGCCTTCACAGGGTAAGCTGACGACGGCGGTATATAGGCTGGGGTGGCTAGAAGTGGTGAGGTTTAACGAGGGTTATCGGTTCTAGAACAGGCTCCTCTAGGGGGGTCTAAGGCACCGTCAGGTCCTTTGGGTTTCAAGCTAATGCTCGTAGTACCCGGGCGGATATCTAATTGTAGTTGGACATCTAGGTTTATGGCTGAGCATAGTGGGGTATCTAATCCCAGTTTGTTTCTCAGCTTTCGTGGGGTCAGGTGGGCTCTTCTAAAGCTACTTTCGTATACTGGGCTTCGGACACCTAGAAGCGTATGACAGCCAAAGGGCCATTTGGCTTTATTGTTTGCGTTCCTTAACCACCCTTTACGCCGTTGTACTATCAACTAGGGCCTCTCGTTTAACCGCGGTGGCTGGCACGAGTTTTACCGGCCCTCTTAACCCTGACTGAGTCAAGTTTTCACTCATGGCTTAATATTTATCACTGCTGAATTCCCTTGGGGGTGTGGCTTGGCCAGGCGTCTTGGGCTAAAAATTTGTGCCTGATGCCCGCTCCTCGTCCCCGGGCAGGGGATTAAGGGCGTACTCACAGGACTGCGGAGACTTGCATGTGTAAGTTGGGTTAGAGCTGATAATAAGGTCAGGACCATGCCTTTATGCATGCGGAGCTTCTCAGGGCCCATCTTAACATCTTCAGTGTTATGCTTTGCATTAAGCTACGCTAGC